ATACCTAGTTCTTTTTTAGGATTTTTAGTAGGATTAATAGATGGTGATGGTTATATTCAAATAACTAAAACAACTAAGGGATTTATAACAATAAAAATGGTAATTTCTTTACAATTAGAAGATATATCCACTTTAGAATACATAAATTCTACTTTAAAGTTAGGAAATCTAAATATATATAAAGATTTAAAAAGTCCAAGTTGTAAATTAGTAATAAATAGAACTGAATTACAAGAAATTTTATTTCCTTTATTAATATACAATAACATATTTTTCTTAACTGAAACTAGAGTAAATCAATTTAATTTAGCTATGCATATTCTTAAAAATGATATTAAATTATTTGATGAAATACCATCAAAGGATGAAATTGAAAATGTATTTCAATTACCTAGTAATCCTTATGATTATACATTATTATCTTTTTTTAAAAACTGAATTGTAGGATTTACATGTTCAGAAGGTTCTTTCTTTATTAAAAGTAATAATGATGGTTGCTTTCAATTAAAACAAAGAATGCATACAAATTTATTTGAAGCTTTTAAATTAGTATTTGATACTAATAGAAAAATAGATACTACAAATAACTATAATCAATTTAGTGTTAGCTCTAAAACTGATGTACAAACTGTTATAAATTTTTTTTCTTTTGAAGGTTTACATCCCTTAATAGGATTAAAATATATTCAATATATAAAATGATTGAATAATTTAAAAAATTCTATGCGTTATAATAAACTTAATTACCCAAAACTGTAAAATGGGCTCCTTATAAATAAAATAAATTTTTATTTTTTAGAGGCAAATGGGGAAAATTACAAGTACATTCAATAAACAATAACCTCCGAGTTATTAAATTACTTGTAGCGGAATTTAATTCGGCTTAATTAAGAATTAAGAACGTTCAACGACTAATGAGTGAGTTAAGCCAACAATAAGCTCGACACGACAACCCCAAAATTTTATAATATTCAATAAAATTTAAGACATAGTCTAATTATATTTGAAAAAATATAAATTATATATATTAAAAATTATATAAAAATATATTGTCATTTGAGGAGGATTCTCTGTAAATAATGCAACTTTAAATAGATTTTTTGCATTACATTTTGTATTACCTTTTGTATTAGCTGCTTTAGTTTTAATGCATTTAATTGCATTACATGATACAGCAGGATCAGGTAACCCTTTAGGTATATCTGGTACTTATGATAGAGTACCTTTTGCTCCTTACTTTTTATTTAAAGACTTAATAACTATATTTATTTTCTTTTTTGTTTTAGGTTTCTTTGTATTCTTTATGCCTAATTTATTAGGGGATAGTGAAAATTACGTAATGGCTAACCCTATGCAAACACCTGCAGCTATAGTGCCTGAATGATATTTATTACCTTTTTATGCTATTTTAAGATCTATTCCTAATAAATTATTAGGTGTTATTACAATGTTTGGTGCATTAGCTATATTACTTGTATTACCTTTAACTGATTTAGGAAGATCAAGAGGTTTCCAATTTAGACCTTTAAGTAAATTTGCATTTTATTTATTTGGTGTAGTTTTCATTACATTAGCTCGTTTAGGTTCTGTGCATGTTGAAGATCCATTTATTATATTAGGTCAAATATATGCTGTAGCTTATTTTGCATATTTCTTAGTAATATTACCTGCAATAAGTATATTAGAAAATAGTCTTATTGATATAGCTTATCCTAAAGGAAATAAATAATATATTATATTATATTATATTATATTATATTAATAATTTAATTATTAATAAGATTGTGATGTAAAAGGTTTACACTTTGATTGCAGATCTTAAGTTTGAGGTTCGATTCCTCCATAATCTTAAAAAAAAAAGTATATAGATATATTTCTTATTAGCTTAAGGGTAGAGCAAGATACTTCTAATATCAAGATTTTAGTTCGAATCTAGAATAAGAATTCTTATATATTTTTTAATACATAATTTAATACTATTTAGTTATTTAATAAATAAAACATTTTTAATTTAACAAGTAAAAATAATACTTTAAATTCATCTATTTCTATGCCTATAGAAAGATGATTTTTATCTACAAATGCTAAAGATATTGGTACTCTTTATTTAATATTTGCATTACTTTCAGGATTATTAGGTACAGCTTTTTCTGTTTTAATTAGAATGGAACTTAGTGGACCTGGTGTTCAATATATTGCAGATAATCAATTATATAATAGTATAATAACAGCTCATGCTGTTTTAATGATTTTCTTTATGGTCAATAAAAGAAAACTATTTAATAAAAATTTTCATAACACATCTCAATTAAATAATAATGTTATTATCACAAATAATAATAATAACAACAACAACAATATTAATAACGATAATGAAACTCCAGAATATACTAAAATATTTATAGATAATCCTTTTAATAATAGAAAACTTATATTAAAAGTAGCTAAAAATCAAAAAGGTGTTTATGTTTGAGAAGATAATAATCATTTATATGTAGGACATTCTATTAATTTATATAATAGAATAAGTTCTTATTTTATGTATTCTATACTTAAAACTAAATCACGTAGAGTATTGCGTTATTTTAATAAATATGGTTTTCAAAATGCAAGTTTAACTATTTATATAATGAATGAAAATTCAAGTTTAAATGAAGTTGTAAAATTAGAACAATATTTTATTAATACTTTAAAACCTAATTTAAATGTAGATTTAGTTGCAAGTAGTTCAGGTTATCATGAACCTATGAGTCAAGAGATTAGAGAAAGATTACGAAAACAAAGAGGTACTCCTGTATATATATATAATGTAGAAGATTTTTCTTTATTATATATATTTGAATCAAAACAATATACATATGATTCAATAAGTATTCATCATAATACTTTAAGTAATTGTTTAGAAAATGGTGTTACTTATTTAGATACTTTTTTCTTTTCATTAGATCTTATAGAAGAGTCTGATAATACTAATTTATTAGATTTAGAAAAGTTAAAAAAATTAGTATTAGATAAACGAGGTTTATATGATATTAAACATCCAGCAGCACAAAGTATTTTAGCTGAATTTAAAGATGACTCAAGTAAAAACTTAGAATTCTCATCTTTAAATAGTTTAGCTAATCATTTAAAAGGAGATCGTAAAATTATCAGAAATTATTTAAAAGGTGAAAAACAAGGTTATTATAGAGGAACATGAAAATTTTCATATAAAATTAAATAGAGGCATGGCCGGGTAAAACAGAAATGTTTTATTATATTTTTCACTATTTGCTGGAATCCCTTTAGAGCCTTTAAAACTAGTACCACGGACTATAGTTTCTATAGCAGTGGAATACAGTGACATCTTAAAGGATTAGGCAATCAGCAGGAAACCAAAGATAATTAGTTTTATAGTTATTCTAGTAGGATCCTCAGAGACTACACGTGAAATATCTTAGTAAGTATTATACTTAAAGATAATGATATAGTCCGTTCATTTTCGAAAGTTTATGAGTAAAACGTATGCCTGCATTAATTGGTGGTTTTGGTAACTTCTTATTACCTTTATTAGTAGGAGGTCCAGATATGGCATTTCCTAGATTAAATAATATTAGTTTTTGATTATTACCTCCTAGTTTATTATTATTAGTATTCTCTGCTTGTATAGAAGGTGGAGCAGGTACAGGGTGAACTCTTTACCCTCCTTTATCAGGAATTCAAAGTCATAGTGGACCTAGTATTGATTTAGCTATATTTGCACTTCATTTATCAGGGGTTAGTAGTTTATTAGGTTCTATTAATTTTATTACAACTGTAATTAATATGAGAACACCTGGTATAAAATTACATAAATTAGCTTTATTTGGATGAGCTGTTCTTATTACAGCTGTTTTATTATTACTTTCTTTACCTGTATTAGCAGGTGGAATTACTATGGTTTTAACAGATAGAAATTTTAATACATCTTTCTTTGAAACAGCAGGAGGAGGAGATCCTATTTTATACCAACATTTATTCTGATTCTTCGGACATCCTGAGGTTTATATTTTAATTATACCTGGGTTTGGAATAATTAGTACAACTATCTCTGCAAATTCAAGTAAATCAGTATTTGGTTATATAGGTATGGTTTATGCTATGATGTCTATTGGTATATTAGGGTTTATAGTTTGAAGTTGAGTAATGATGGCTTCACCTTATAGTGATATAGGGAATATAATTAATTTCGCTATATGCTGGAACAGTTTAGTGCTAATTGGTACCTTGTACGGTAAAAATCTGATTAGTTATACTCAATCAGCAGACAATCTGTCCCTGTATTCCTTAAATGATAACAAACAGAGCGTCTCAGAGACTATACGCGAAACATCTTTTAACTTTTCTGCATTTAATGCTTATTATAATACATTATTTAAAAATAAAGATCCTCTTTCAGATGAATGATTAACTTGATTTATTGGGTTCGCAGAAGGAGATGGAGCAATTCAAACCTATGATCAAGGTAAGAGAGTTCGTTTTGTTCTTACTCAAAAGGAAAGTGATATACTTCATAAAATACAATTTAAATTAAACATTGGCGTTGTTAAACACTTTCCTCAAGGGAAAAGCGGTAAAAATAATGATTTTTATAGATTAATAGTGGATAATCCTTCACATATTTTACTTTTAGCTTTTTTATTTAATGGAAATTTAGCTCAAAACCATAGAATTGAACAATTAACTAAATGAGTTAATGCTTTAAATAATCGTTTTGGTAATGAAACGATTAAGTTAGATAATACTCCTGTCACAATTACATTACAGGATGCTTGATTATCAGGATTTACTGATGCGGAAGGTTGTTTTAATGTATCTATTACTGTAAACTCTAGATACACATTAGGGCATGTTATAAAAATGCGTTATATATTAGATCAAAAAGATAGTGTTATACTAAATAAAGTGTATGAATTATTTGGATTTGGTAAAGTAACATTAAGATCTGGAACTGTGGATGTTTATCGTTACAGTGCTACTGGATTTAAAGCATTAAATGATGTAATAGTTTACTTTAAATTATTTCCATTACAAACTAAAAAAGCTTTTTCTTTTGAAAAATGATTAATTATTCATAACCAAGTATCTAATAAATTACATTTAACTGAAGAAGGATTATCACAAATTAGAACTACACAAAAACAAATTAATTTAAATAATAGTATGACAAATAAGACAGGAGAGGCTTAAAGATGAAGATATAGTCCGACACTTCTTGTAAAAGAAGCATACATAATTGTATGGGTAAATTTAAAATATTTATTAACGGTTTTGCATCACATGTACACTGTTGGTTTAGATGTAGATACAAGAGCTTATTTCACAGCTGCTACATTAATAATTGCTGTTCCTACTGGTATAAAAATATTCTCATGATTAGCAACTTGTTATGGGGGTTCTATTAAATTAACACCTTCTATGTATTTTGCTTTAGGGTTTGTATTTATGTTTACAATTGGAGGATTAAGTGGAGTTCTTTTAGCTAATGCAGCATTAGATACTGCTTTCCATGATACTTACTATGTAGTAGCTCATTTCCATTATGTTTTAAGTATGGGTGCAGTATTTGCAATGTTTAGTGGATGATATTTTTGAATTCCAAAAATCTTAGGTTTAAACTATAACATGTTATTAGCTAAAGTTCATTTCTGAATTTTATTTATAGGGGTTACACTAAAGGGAAGTATATTTGTCGTAAAGGGTCAAAGAGGATTTTCAAATAAAAATTCTCCAGATCCTAATGAGTTTATTTTATTTTTTGAAAATGTTAACAAAGAAAAAAGAAATATATATAAAGAGTTAAGAAAAAAGTCAGGTGTTTATTTATTCAAGAATAAAATAACTAATGATTTTTATATAGGTAGTAGCACAAATTTAACAAGTAGAATGGTGAGTTATTATTATTATGTTAACTCAAAAAATCCTTCTACAATAGTTATAATTAGAGCTATGAAAAAATATGGTTTAGATAATTTTTCTTTAGGTATATTAGAGTTTTGTGAAAAAGATGTTTGTTTAAAGTCAGAACAAAAATGATTAGATCTTTATAAACCTAAATATAATGTTTTAAGTACGGCTGGTAATTCTTTAGGTTATAAACACAGTATTGAAACAATTAATAAATTAAAGGAAAAGTTAAGTAAAGAACTTCATCCTAAGTTTGGTACTGTTACATCTTTAGAAACAAAAGAAGCTATTAGTGAAAGTATAAAAGAATTTTATAAAAAAAATAACCATTCTAACAAAGGTTTAAAAGGTAAATTAGCTCCTCAATATGGTATAGGAGGTCAATTTGTATTTTGTTATAATAAAAACGATGAAGAATTGATTTTTCCTTCTATAAATGGTGCAAGACAACATTTTAAAGTTAGATGAACTCTTATAAAAAGTAATATTGATAAAAATAAATGAATAACTCTTAATGGTGAAGATTGATTAATACAATCATCACCTAGACAAATTTAGTTTGATTAGCCCCTCCCAATCCTTCTATATGCTGGAAACTCTCATAAGGCTTAAGTACTTATTTTAATAAGTGAAAATCTTAAGTATATCTAGACAATCAGCAGGAAACCAACGGGTATTAGTACCTTAGTAGGATCCTCAGAGACTACACGAAGGAGATAATTTTAGTTAATTAAATTAAAATTATCAAGATATAGTCCACACAATGTGTAATTTAACATTCTTCCCTCAACATTTCTTAGGTCAAGAAGGCTCTTTATTATAGAAATATAATATTTGTACAACACTATATGCTAGAAACTCTATTATATTTAAAATAAATAGACAATTAGCAGGAAACCAATATAACATTATTATAGTGTTATTAGTAGGATCTTCAGAGACTATACGTGTTGCAACTGAAAAGTTGAAGAAATAGTCCAATTAATATAGTAATATATTAAATTATATCTTACTGTACGTACAATATCATAACAAAAATATATATATTAAATAGAAATATAAATTAAAAAAATCAATTAAATAATTATTGTCAATACTAAAGTATTTAATATTCTCGTAAAATTATCATCAAAAATAATAAATTAAATGAAAAACAATTAAAAGGACTAAATTTAGCAGAATTAGAACAAGATATACATGAAAATAACTTTATAGAAGAAACTATTAATAATAATAATTTAATAGTTATTAAGCCTGAACAAAATTTTTATCAAGAATATAAATTAGATATAAATAATTTAAATTCTGTTCCTGTTTCTATTATTTACAATTTTTTTAAGGATAAAGAAACTATATTAAAAGAATATAAAAATAAAAGCGGGATTTACTTTTTACATAATAATGTTAATGGGAAATTTTATGTAGGTAGTGCTTTAGATTTAAGTAAAAGACTTGCTACTTATTATTTTCCTTCTCGTTTAACTGATAATCGTTATATTTCTAATTCTATTTTAAAATATGGACATGATAATTTTTCTCTTGTTATTTTACATGTTTTAGGTGATACTGGTTTATTTACAAAAACTGAAATTATAAGTAAAGAACAAGAATATATAGATTTATATAAACCTGTTCTTAATTTAAATCCTAAAGCTGGATCTAGTATGGGGTTTAAACATTCAGAAGAATCTAAAATACTTATTTCTGAATTTCGTAAAGGTAAACCTTTATCTAAAGAAACTAAAAATAAACTTAGTACTTTATTGTCGGGTAAATTAAACCCGTTTTGATCTAAAAGTCATTCACCTGAAACATTAGAAAAAATGAGTAAATCTAAAGTAGGTAAATTAAATCCTATGTTTAATAAAGAAAAATCTAAAGAATTTATTGAACAAATGTATAAAGATAAAAGTGGAGCTAACAATCCTATGTTTGGTAAAACTAAATCTAAAGAAACTTTAGAAAAATTAAGAAAAAAAGTTTATATTTATAATTCTGATAAAGAATTTATTAAATGTTATGATAGTATAGGATGTACAGTAAAAGACTTACATATTGCATCAGAAACTATAAAAAAATATTTAAATACTAATAAAATTTATAAAGATAAATTTTTTTATTCTAGTTTGCAAGAATAAGTACAAATAAGATATATAACAGCTTCAAGGAATGCCTCGTAGAGTTAGCGATTACCCTGATGCTTTTGCAGGTTGAAATTTAGTTAGTAGTTTTGGATCAATAGTAAGTGTTGTAGCTTCAGGTATATTCTTATATATTGTATATAAACAATTAATAGATAATAGCCCGGCTAGTAGATTCCCATGATCAACTCCACAATTCTTTACTGATGTTTTACAATCATTATTAACTAGAAATTATCCAAGTTTAGAATGAGCTTTAACAAGTCCACCTAAACCTCATGCATTTGTAAGTTTACCTTTACAATCAAACACTTTATAATTATTATTAATAATAATTATTAATAATAAAAGTTATGTTAATACATATTATTATTTGTTTTATTGGAAAACAATATATATATTTAGTTCGAATCTAAAATAATAATACAAAATTATTTTATTATGGTTATAATATGTTTAATTATTATCAAAATTATAAAATATATTAAATAAACAAAAAAAAATGTTATATTTTCCTACTTTAATGTCTCTTTTAGAAGTTGTTTTAATATTGGTTCCAGCATTACTTGCTGTAGCTTACGTTACAGTAGCAGAAAGAAAAACAATGGCTAGTATGCAAAGAAGATTAGGTCCTAATGCCGTAGGGTATTATGGACTTTTACAGGCATTTGCTGATGCTTTAAAACTTCTTATAAAAGAATTTGTAGCTCCTACTCAAGCTAATATTATATTATTTTTTTTAGGTCCTGTTATAACTTTAATATTTTCATTATTAGGTTATGCAGTAATCCCATACGGACCTGGATTAACTATTAATGATTTTAATTTAGGTATATTATACTTATTAGCTGTATCTTCTTTATCTACATATGGTATATTATTAGCAGGTTGAAGTGCTAATAGTAAATATGCTTTTTTAGGTTCTTTAAGAAGTACCGCACAATTAATTAGTTATGAATTAGTTTTAAGTTCTGCTATATTATTAGTAATTTTCTTAACAGGTAGTTTAAATTTAACAGTAAATATAGAATCACAAAGAGCAGTGTGATTTATATTACCTTTATTACCTATTTTCATTATATTTTTTATAGGTTCAGTAGCAGAAACTAATAGAGCTCCATTTGATTTGGCCGAGGCTATTAATTAAAAGATTTGGCCTCGTAAAAGATTATAAATTGCTGAAAGACCCTATATTATAGGATAATCAGCATAGAATCAATGTATAACTAATTTATTAGTTAATTGAAACTTTCAGAGACTAAACGTAATCATTGGATATAGTATAAAATATTATATTTAATAAGATATAGTCCAATCTTATATGTAAATATAAGTTAATAATATGATTTCTATATATAAATATCAACATATTAACTTTAGAAAAAGTAACATAAATTATTTACATAAATTTAACAATAATAAAAAAAATTTTTCTACATTAAATAATCCATCTTTACCTATGCCTACTTTAATAATAAAAGATTTAAGTGACATTAATCTTATAAAATCTTATAGAAAAGAACTTATAAACAAAGCTGGTATTTATTCGTTTGTAAATATATCAAATAATGATCAATATATAGGTAGTGCTGTAAATATATATTTAAGATTATTAGAACATATTAAAGGAAATAAATCTAGTATTGTACTACAAAGAGCAATACAAAAATATGATATAAGTAATTTTAATTTTTATGTTTATGAATTTTTTAATTATGAAGATAAATCTAAAGATTTGAAAAATTTAACTGACTTAGAAACTTTATATATTTCTAAGTTTAATTTCGATACTCTTTATAATATTAAAGCTATAGCTACAAGTATGCAAGGTTATAAACATACTGAAGAAGCTTTATTAAAAATGATAAAACGTTTAGAAAATAAAGAAAATCATCCTATGTTTGGTAAAACTCATACAGATGCAGCATTAAGTTTAATAAGTAAACCCGGAGAATTAAATCCTATGTACGGTAAAAGTCATACTAAAGAGACTAAAGATATTATGAGTATAAAGAAGAATAAATATCCTTTAGGTGTGGGTATTTTCGATTTAAATGGAAATTTATTATTTAAATTTGATAATAATGTACAATTAGCTAATCATTTAGGTATTTCTAAAGTAACAGTTGGTAAATATATGAATAATAATTTAATATATAATAAATTATATAAATTTAAACCTATATTAAATTAGAGAAATTTTAATATGGAATCAGAATTAGTTAGTGGTTTTATGACCGAACATGCAGCTGTAGTATTTGTATTCTTTTTTTTAGCCGAATACGGTAGTATAGTATTAATGTGTATATTAACAAGTATATTATTTTTTGGTGGTTACTTAACTTTAGGTAATTATTTTATTGATTCAATTTTCTATTTATATGGATCAGAAAATTTAATTAATAATATTATTGATAATAGTCCTATTTTAGAAGGTTTAATGTATGGTTTAACTTTAGGAGTAAAAAGTTCTTTTATGATTTTTGTATTTATTTGAGTAAGAGCCTCTTTCCCTAGAATAAGATTTGATCAATTAATGGGGTTCTGTTGAACTGTATTATTACCTATTATTTTTGCTATTATAATTTTAGTTCCTTCTTTAATGTATAATTTTATTTTATTTCCTATCAATATTAATTTATTATAAATACATTATATATAAATATAATATATAACCATAAGATTTATTATAGGGTGGTATTTTTTAATTGAATTAAATATTTTAGGAAAACATATATACTATAAAAATAAAAAGAATGTTATTATCTTCTTTATTATTAGTACCATTAATTGGTATTTTTTTTATTGCTGGTTCTATTTCTTATGATAATAATACAGTAAATATTACTTACTATAAAAATATTGCTTTAATTACATCTATTGTTAATTTAATCATATCTTTAGTAGTATATTTATTATATGATTCTAATAACAATCAATTTCAATTTGTACAAGAGCATTATAATTTAAATTTCTTTGATGTTTACTTAGGAGTAGATGGTTTATCAATATATTTCGTACTCTTAACTACAATAATAATGCCTATAGCTTTATTAGCTAATTGAAACTCAATAACAGAAAATATAAAATCTTATTTAATAATAATGTTATTATTAGAAACATTATTATTAGCTATATTCTTAGTTTTAGATATTTTATTGTTTTATATATTTTTTGAAAGTACATTACCCCCGTTATTTTTATTAATAGGTTTATTTGGATCTAGTAATAAAGTAAGAGCTAGTTTTTATATATTTTTATACACATTTATCCTTAAGTGTAAAAGAGCCAAACACCGGGGAAGCCCTAAAGCTCCAGTAACCAAAGCTTTAAAAGAAATTTCAAAGCTGGCCTGATTAATGACTCAGGGTATGGTAAAATCACTGGTTTTCTATTTAGAAAAGTTATTTTTAATAACAGATATATGGGTGATCGCGGTTCTAAATCATCTTTTAAAATTTAAAGGTGTAAAAGAGCAACGAGTAGATGGTTCTTCAATATTTAGAAATTTAAATATTGTAAGGTGTACTCTAGTCGCTGGGAAACCAGTTTTAAGAAGAAAGATTTATTACCATTCTAATAAAAATATAGTTGCAAATCAATTGAAATGATTCTCATCTTCCAATTTAAATATAAACCCTTGATTTGTAACAGGGTTAGTGGAAGCAGAAGGATGCTTTATGTTAGGTTTTTTTAAAAGTGATAAATATAAAATGGGATACCAAATACAAGCTATATTTAAAATTACTTTACACAAAAAAGATTATGATTTATTATCTCAAATTAAAGATTATTTTGAAGTTGGAACTATAACAAATCATGGAAATACTACTTTACAATATACAGTTAAATCGTTAAAAGATTTAGAAAAAGTAATTTATCATTTTGATAAATATTCATTATTAAGTCAAAAATGAATTGATTATACTTTGTTTAGAAATGCTTTAGCATTAATTAAAAACAAGGAACATTTAAAGATTGAAGGATTAAAAAAAATTCTATCTATAAGAGCTGCTATGAATTTAGGTTTATCTGAAGAATTAAAATTATTATTCCCAGATATTATTCCTTTTACTAAGCCTTCTTTACAAGTAATAAATAATATAGATTATAACTATATATCAGGTTTAACTAGTGGAGATGGATGTTTTTATGTTTCAATTCGTAATTCATCTAGCACAAAAACAGGTAAATCTGTAACATTAAAATTTCATATTGTTCAACATAGTAGAGATATTGAGTTAATGAAAATGTTAATATCTACTTTAAAATGTGGTAGATTAGAATTAAATTTAAATCAATCAGCTGTGTATTTTGTAGTAACAGATTTTCAAGATATCCGAGATAAAATAATACCTTTATTTGATGAATATATGATTAAAGGTATTAAATCATTAGATTATAAAGATTTTAAATCAATAGTTAATTTAATGCATAATAAAGAACACTTAACTGAAGGAGGGTTATCAATAATCCAATCCTTAAAATCAAATATGAATTTGTTTAGAAAACTATAAAAATTATTAGACTTGACGGTTAGCCGTTATAAATTGAAGTAATCTTAAATTAAAGAAAATACATTAATTTGTAAGCGTATGAGGATCTTTATTTTTATTAATATGTATATTAGCTATCTCATCTATAATGGGTACTACAGATTTCGATGCTTTATTTAAAACTAATTTTGATTACATTACACAATTATTTTTATTTGGAGGAATATTTTTATCATTTGCTGTAAAAACTCCTACTATATTTTTAAATAATTGATTATTAAAAGCCCATGTTGAATCACCTTTAGGTGGTAGTATAGTGTTAGCTGCTATTGTATTAAAAACTAGTTTATATGGAATATTTAGATTAATATTACCTATATTACCTAAAGCTACTATAGATTTTACTTATATAGTATATGTTATTGGTGTAATTACAATAATATATGCTAGTTTTAGTACATTAAGAACTACAGATATAAAAGAGTTAATAGCTTATAGTTCTGTATCCCATGCTGCTGTTTATTTAATAGGAGTATTTAGTAATACAATTCAAGGTATTGAAGGTAGTATACTTTTAGGTTTAGGACATGGGTTTGTTTCAAGTGGTTTATTTATTTGTGCCGGAGGTATATTATATGATAGATCAGGTACTAGAGCTATATATTTTTATAGAGGAATAGCTCAAATAATGCCTTTATTCTCTGTATTATTCTTTATATTATGTTTAGGTAATTGTGGTGTACCTTTAACTTTAAATTTTGTAGGTGAATTTATGTCTCTTTATGGAGCATTTGAAAGATTACCTTTATTAGGTTTATTTGCTAGTTCATCTATTGTATTTTCTGCAGCTTATACTATGTATATGTTTAATAGAATTGGATTTGGAGGAACATTTAGTAAATATTTTAAAGAAAATATATGTGATTTAACAAAAAGAGAATTCACATTATTATTTAGTTTAACAATATTAACAATCATTTTCGGAATTTATCCTTCTTTCATATTAGATGGTTTACATTATTCTGTGACAGGTTTAATATACTATTCTTAATAAATAAAACAAATATAACTAAAAAAATCAATTAAATAATTATTGTCAATACTAAAGTATTTAATATTAATAAAAATAAATATAAATAATGCCTCAATTAGTACCTTTTTATTTTTTAAATGAAGTAGTATTTGCTTTTGCAGTAATTACTATAATTTTATATATTTCATCTAAATATATTTTACCTAGATTTGTACGTTTATTTTTATCACGTACATTTATATCAAAACTTTTTGATACTAAATAATTTAATATAAAAATAATAATATTATATTAAAAAGGATTTTTCAAGACATATTATATAGCTTAAAGTAACTATGAATACTTTAAGCATAAACACAATAAATTTTGAAATACTTAGTCCCTTAAGTCAATTTGAAATAAGAGATTTATTAAGTATAGATGCACCAATATTAGGAAATTTTCATATTTCTTTAACAAACATAGGATTTTATTTAACAATAGCTCTTTTTGTAGTCTTAACTTTAAGCGTATTAAGTACTAATTATAATAAATTAGTAAGTAATGGTTGATCAATAGGTCAAGAATCTTTATATGCTACTATACACAGTATAGTAACAAACCAAATAAACCCTAAAAATGGACAAATTTATTTTCCATTTATATATACTTTATTTATTTTCATTTTAATAAATAACTTAATAGGTATGGTTCCTTACAGTTTTGCTTCAACTAGTCACTTCATTTTAACATTTTCTCTTAGTTTTAGTATAGTTTTAGGTGCAACTATATTAGGATTCCAAAAACACGGATTAGAATTTTTTTCTTTATTAGTGCCAGCTGGTTGCCCATTACCATTAGTACCTTTATTAGTATTAATAGAATTTATATCTTATTTAGCTCGTAATGTTTCTTTAGGTTTAAGACTTGCAGCTAACATAATGTGAGAATAGGTATCTCACTTATTGTGTAAAAGAGCCAAACTCCGGGGAAGCCCTAAAGCTCTAATAACTAAAATATTATAGGAAACTTTAATATTGGCCCAGTTAATTACTGAGGGTATAGTAATATCATTAGAGATTCTAGTAATAGAAATGGGTGATCGCGGATCTAAATCAATAGAATTTAATTATATTATTGTAAAAGAGCAACGAGTAGACGGTTCTTCAATTTCTAAGTTTAGATTTTGTAAGGTGTACTCTAGTCGCCGGGAAAGCCGGTTCTTGGAAGAAATTAAGTAAATCAAGATTAAAGATACCACAATAGCCTATCCTTATTTATATATTTATCTTAAATATATAATTTAATTAATAAAGTTGAGTGTTATACGAACCCCTTTAGAGAAAAGCTTTTATTTATAGCTTAGGCTAAAATTTTAAAATCTTTTAAAGAAAGGATAAATTTGTGTACGATTTTCATTATCAAATACATTTGATTTAATAAACACTAAACATAAATTTAATAATACAGTAAAACATTCTAGTTCAATTTCTATTTCATCTAATAATAAATTTAATTTAAAACTATCAAGTAGATCTTTCTCTACTACAAGTAAATATAATTTACATAAAGACTCCTCAAATATAATAGTTTTCTCTAATGCTGATGAAAATAAACAAGATATTCTTAATTACGTTAAAGGTAAATCAGGTATTTATATGTGAACAAACTTATTAAATGGTAAAAAATATGTGGGAAGTTCTGTAGATTTAAGACGAAGATTCTTGGAGTATTATAATGTTAAAAGATTATTAAATGAAACTAGTATGCCAATATATACTGCATTATTAAAATACGGTTATAAAAATTTTAGTTTAACTATTTTAGAATTTTGTAAAATTGATAGTTTAATGGAAAGAGAAAAACATTTCTTTGATGTATATTCTCCAGAATATAATGTATTAAAAACTCCAGGTAGTCCTGATAGAGGTTATGGGTGAAAACATTCAGAAGCTACAATAGAAACTATGAGTATTGCAGCACAAAAAAGAAATGAATCTCCAGAATATTTAGATAAATTATCTATAGCTCAAACTAATAGTATAGAAATTGAAGTATTTGATATGAAAACTAATACTTATACTAAATATCATGCTATAAGAGCTGCGGCTCGTGCTTTAGATATTGATAAAAGATATATTGAAAATTATATTTATTTAAATCAAGATAAACCAGTCTTAGATAGATATACCTTTAAATTGTTGTCTGAAAAAGTAAAATCTATAGAAAAGTTTCAAAAAACTTCTCAAGAATTAGAAGTTACTAATGTAGAAACTAAAGAAATAAAAATATTCTCTTCTATAGGTACAGCTGCTAGAGATTTAGGTTTACATCAAGCTAGCATATCTTTGTATTTAAAAGAAAATAGAATTAAACCTTTTAAAGGTAAATATTTATTTAAATTAGTTAAAAATAGTTAATATCTAATAATAATTTTATTAATTTTAAGGATAAATTTGTGTACGAATGAGTGGTCATATGTTACTTCATATATTAGCAGGTTTTACTTATAATATTATGTCTTCAGGATTAATATTCTTTTTTTTAGGTTTATTACCTTTAACTTTTATTATAGCTTTTTCTGGTTTAGAAATAGGTATAGCATTTATACAAGCTCAAGTTTTTGCAGTTTTAACTTCATCTTATATAAAAGATGGATTAGATTTACATTAATTTAAATTAAAAACAAATTTTTAGAGAAAATTTTATGGAAAGTCTACGTTTTTATAAATAAACCCAAGTTTTAAGTTTTAAATAGAAAATATAAATATATTAATTAATATGTTATGAAATAACAAGCCAATTAGAACTTTTATAAAGCAAGTAAAATATACAAGATAGAGCTTAAAATTTTCCAAAAAAAATATAAATATAAATATAAAATTAAATAATTTTATATTTATTATAGAAATGTAATAATACAAAAATATATTTATTTAAGTATAATTTTACATTTTTAATTAGAATAAAACGAGAGCTTGGTGATGGCTCTGAATAAACACTGTCTAAATGCATGACACATGCTAATCGAACGTTTAATTAAATTTAAATTTAATTAAAAGTGGTGAACAGGTGAGGATTTGATATCAACCTACCTTAAAGCAAGGGAAAATAAATCCCTTATATTAACAAAGGCAAAAACCGCTTTAAGAAGAACCGATAATACTTAGAGATAGGTAGTTGTTAAGGTAATGGCTTAACAAGCTTAAAATTCTCTTAGTCGTAACTGAAAGGTTGATCGACCACATTGGGGCTGAAAAAACCCCAAAACAACAATGGTACAGCAGTGGGGAATATTGGTCAATGGCCTAACGGCTGAACTGGCAATTTAGAAGAATAACCTAATTTACTAAGCAATAGTAAATATTAAAGTGAAATGGTTAAATCGTACAATCGAATAAAATTCGGGAATATATTCATTATAATGACTAAATATATTCTTTAGCCTCGACTAATTACGTGCCAGCAGTCGCGGTCATACGTATGAGGTAAGTGTTATTCATTACAAATAGGTTTAAAGGGTAATCAAACGGAAAAGATTCCCCTATAAATGGGACAATCTTTATCTAGAGTTTAATGTAAGAAGGTAGTACTTTTGGAGTAGGTCTTAAATCCGTTGATACTTAAGGGACTGGTAAAAGCGTAAGCAACCTTTTATGTAAAAACTGACGTTGAAGAACGAAGGCTTAGGTCACGAATAGGATTAGTTTCCCTAGTAGTCTTAGCAGTCAATGCTGAATGCTTTAGGTTAGGTTATACTTAGCCTAAGAATGAAAATGTAAGCGTTTCACCTCAAGAGTAATGTGGCAACGCAGAAACTGAAATCACTAGACCGTTTCTGACACCAGTAGTGAAGTATGTTGTTTAATTCGATGATCCACGAAAAATCTTACCACAATTAGAATTATATTTATATAATGGAGTGCTGCACGGCTGTTTTCAGTTAATGTTGCGAAACTATGGCTTTGACCATTAAATTAACGTAAACCTTTGCTTTATTTATTTAATATTTTTATAAAGCATCTTTTATTAGTTATAATTAATTGATAAAGGTAAAAAGGCTTAATACAAGTACTCATGGCCTTCATGTTGTGGGCTAAAGACGTGCCACATATACCTAGACAAAGAGATGCAAAAATGAGAATTGGAGCTAATCTCAAAAATAGGATAAAATAGATATGGATTGTAGTCTGAAACTCGACTATATGAATAAGAAATTACTAGTAATCGTGAATCATCGCGTCACGGTGAATAGCGCTCGGATTGGTACTAACAACTCGTCGCATGCCGAAAAAAGTACTGTGCAGTAAGTTTGCTTTCTTGATTGTAACTAAGTAAATAATAGGTTTTAGATGTTACAATTGGATTCTTCGTATGTGCATCTTTGATCGGTGTTAAGTCGAAATACGGTTCGTGTGGCGGAAGTTACACGGGGTTATTGATATAAACTTTATAGGTTATGTATAATTTTTAAATTATACATCAAGGAGGGTTCCTTTATTGGTAAGAAGGGTTGAGCTGTAAACTCAATAGCTAATTGCTTTAAGAGTTCGAATCTCTTGTCTCCTAAAAAAACACACTTCCTATAGCTCAATGGTTAGAGCATGATACTGTTAATATCAGGATAGATGTTCGAATCACCTTGGGAAGGTAAAATATTATCATATAGGGGATTTTACACTAATTTAATGTTATTACTTTTTTTGTTTTGCTTCTATTATTATATTGCATATATTAAGTGCATTAATTAATATAAACTGTTATTTTTAATTTTACTAAACATGAATAATATTATAAGAAGTAACTTTCAAGATCATTCTTTTCATTTAGTTTCTCCTTCACCTTGACCTCTTTTTACTTGTTTATCTATATATACATTAACTACGTCTGCTGCATTATCAATGCATAATTTTAGTAATGCTTATATATTTGTATATATGGGTGTATTTTCACTTATGACTTCAATGTTCTTTTGATTTAGAGACATAATAAGCGAGGGTAAAACCACAATCAATTTACGTAATATAAATTTTTTCTTGCTTTGCTTGGAATTATTGCCTATTACATCATTTATATATTTAATATTAATTAATACTAAGTTATTTTTATACAATTTAATAATGGCTAAATCAATATCAGATGAGGAAGTAGAACATGCTTTAACTACATATAAACGTAATTATAGTACCTATAATACTTATGTAAATAATTCCGAAAACTTTGGATATTATTTAGCTGGTTTATTAGAAGGTGATGGTCATATTTCAATACCTGCTTTATCAAAAAATTCTAAATTAACTAGAGTTTTAAATCCTAGAATTGTATTTACGGCTCATATTAACAATTTAGGTTTATATTCTTTTATAAAATCTGAATTAGGTAATATTGGACGTTTTCAAATCACAGGGACAAATACTCTTCGTTATATAATTGGGGATATAAAAGGTATTCAATATTTAATAAATTTAATGCACGGTAAACTTAGAACTCCTAAAAATAAAACATTTAATAATTTAATAATATTTATGAACGAAAAATATTATTTAAATACTCCTGAAAGTTTTATAGATACTTCAGATTTTGATTCTAATAGTTGATTCACAGGATTTACTGAATCTGATGGCTACTTTGGTATAAAATATACTGAAGGTAAACCCAAATCAGAAACAATGAAAAGATCTCGTAGTGAACATATAACACTTAAATATAGAATTGATCAACGTGTATTCGATAAACCTACATCTTCATCAATGCAACCTTTTATGGAAAAATTAGCCATTTTTTTAGATTGTCCTATAAAAACTTATAGTACTAAATTACAAACCGAAGTATTATCTTTAACAATTTCATCTATAGTTAAATTAGAACTTTTAGTTCACTATTTTGATAAATATCCATTAATTGGAGACAAATATAATAATTATAAAAATTGAAGAATAGCATATAATATGGTAATAAATAAAGAACACCTTACTACCGAAGGGATGTTAAAAATTAAAGATTTAATTATAACTAAATAAGTTATTTAGTTAACTTCGTAGGTTTTTTTTAATTTAGTAATAAAAATAAATATATAAATGATCACTAAGTTAGTGCTCTCGAAAAATTTCCCTATATGCTGGAAAATCTTTAAATATAAGATTATCAGCAGGAAACGAATGGATGTATAATTATCCTATTAGGATCCTCAGAGACTACATGAGAAAAATTAATACGTTATTTTTTATAACCTATTAATTAAGATATAGTCCAAACAATATAGTAATATATTGATTAATAAAATTTTGACTTACTTAGGTGATCATACTTTAGTAGTACAAAAAGGTTTAAATTTAGGAGTTATACTTTTTATAGCTTCAGAAGGGTTATTTTTCTTAGCTATATTTTGAGCTTTCTTCCATAAATTAAGCACATTGTGGATAGGAACCAAACTCCGGGGAAGCCCTAAAACTCTGATAACTAAGCTGTTAGAAAAAATACTAACAGTGGCCGAATTAATCATTACGGATATAGTAATATCATTAGAGATAGACGAAAGAAAAATGGGTAATCGCGGATCTAAGTCAGATAGCTATATATCTGTAAAAGAGCAACGAGCAGACGGTTCCTCAATATTATATAAATATTGTAAGGTGTGCTCTAAGTGCCAGGGAAACTTGGTTTTATTGAAATCTAATAGAAATAATATTTCTAAATTAAAATATTCATATCAGCAAACTTCTTTATATTCTACTTCATCCAGCAATTTAATTAATAAATTAAATCCTAATTATGTAACAGGATTTTCTGACGGAGAATCTTGTTTTTTTTTAGGAGTTAGTCCAGATACTAACAGTAAAACAGGTTTTAGAGCAAAAGCTACATTTCAAATAGGAGTACATAAAAAGGATGAACCTTTATTAAAAAAAATACAACTCTTCTTTGGTGTAGGGTTAATATCAAAATTAGGAGAGAACTCTGTTCAATATAGAGTATCTAAATTAGAAGATTTAAATGCTATAATTGACCATTTTGATAGATATCCTTTAATAACACATAAACAATCTGATTTTTTTCTTTTTAAAGAAATTGTATCCTTAATGAAAGAAGGTAAACACTTAAATAAAGAAGGGTTAGATAGAATAGTATCAATTAAAGCAACCATTAACAGTGGTAATCTTTCAGATAGTTTAATCTCAGCTTTTCCTGGTAACATACCAGCTTTAAGACCAAATATTCAAAATAATACTATTAAGGATATACACTGATTAAGCGGATTTACAGATGCTGAAGGTTGTTTCTTTATAGCTTTAAAAAAATCACCTGAATCTAAATTAGGTGAAACTGTATGATTAAAATTTATTTTAACTCAACATATTAGAGATAAATATTTATTAGAAAGTTTAAAATCTACTTTAAACTGTGGAAGATATATTCTTAAATCTGGCTATGGTGAATTTGTTGTTGAAAAATTTTCAGATATTAGAGATAAAATTATACCTCTTTTTGAAGAATTTAATCTACAAGGTTTAAAACTTCAAAATTTTGAAGATTTTAAAAAAGCTGCTATTATAATAAATAGTAAAAACCACTTAACAAGAGAAGGGTTAGATGAAGTAAAAATAATAAAAGGTAGAATGAATAAGAGTAGAAAATAGTTTTTAGATTTTATAAATTAAAATAATTCTTATAGGAATAAGATTAACCTATAAGCAACGAGTGCTTTAACTCCTACTGTTGAATTAGGAGCTCAATGACCTCCTTTAGGTATAGAACCTGTTAATCCTTTTGAATTACCTTTATTAAATACAGTATTATTATTATCTAGTGGTGCTACTATTACATATGCTCATCATTCTTTAATTTTTGGAACTAGAGAAGGAGCCATATATGGAGCTATATTTACTATTGTATTAGCTGTAATATTTACAGGATTTCAAGGATTAGAATATAGTGTTGCACCTTTTACTATAAGTGATGGTGCTTTTGGTACATGTTTTTTCTTTAGTACAGGATTCCATGGGTTAATTAGTGTAGCCCTTTTTATATATTTTATTACTCAATTTACTTTTTTTGTACAATTTATTAAACATTTTTCTACTATTAGCTTAAAAGATAAATTATTAATTACTAAGGCTAATAAAGAAAGTTATTATTTAGATAGATCTTTTATTGAATGATTAGTGGGATTTACAGATGCCGAAGGTAATTTTAATATAAGATTAACTGATTTAAAAGAAAATACATTTAAAAATGTTCAATTTACATTTCAAATTGGTTTACATAAAGATGATTATCAAGTTTTAGAATTTATAATGAATACTATAAAATGTGGACATACTTCTAAATCGGGAAATAAAATCAATTTTTTTGTAAATGATCAAGATTCTTTATTAAATATTATTCTTCCTATTTTTGAATATGTTAATTTAAATAGTTCTAAATATCATCATTTTGTTTTATTTAAAAAAGCAGTAAGTTTAATCAATTCTAAAGAACATCTTACAGATGAAGGTAAATTAATAATTATTAATTGCAGAAATGAAATGCAAAATATGTCAGGTAAATGATTACCAGGATCTATAGTTAATAATATTAATATTACTAAATATTGATTAAACGGGTTCATAGATGGTGAAGGTTCATTTTCTTCTAATAAATATGTTCCTAGATTTAAATTGGAAAATCATCTGAAAGAATTAGAATTATATAATAAAGTAAAAGAATTTATTAATATTGATAAGCTTATTTACTCTATAGAAAGAACTGATAATATTAATAACAATCCTACCGTAATATTAGAATTAAATAAAATTAAAGATATTAGAGAAAAATTAATACCTTTAATGTATGATGGTGATAAACTTTTATTAAAAACATTAAAATCTGAAGATTTTAAATTATGATTAAATTTAATAGAAATATATTATAAAGGTTATCATACTACATCTAAAGGTAAATATATATTTGATTTAATTAAAACTTTAATTAATAAAAATAGATTAAGTACTAATAGTAATTCTATAAAAGAATTAAAATATTTATCTTATATAGAAGGTCTTTTACTTGAACTTTATTCATCTGATAGTCCATATGAAATTAAAGATGGTATTAGATATTATAGAGGTACTAGTAAATTAATTAGTGAATCTAATCAAATTATATGCTTGGATGAAAATAACTGTTTAGTGATTTATAATAATATAACTGAAGCAGCTAACACTTTAAGTATATCTAGAAAAAATATTAAAGAATGTTTAGTTTCAGGAGAAAGTTATAAAGGGTACACTTTTAGTTTAAAGTAAATAAAATATATAAAAGATTTATAGAGTAAATAGCAAGAAAATCTTTTAATAAGACAATTTGCTGCCAATTATATATTTTAATTGAATATATAAGGGTTCAACGACTAGCCAATAAATATTATGTTACTTAAATAATAAGTAAAAGAATGGCAATATAACTCTACTTATTAATTATTAAATAAAATATGTATTTAATAAGCACTAATAAGAAGACATAGTCTAAACAATAATAAAAATTATTGATTAATAAAATTATTGTACATGTAATAGTTGGAACTATCTTTTTAACTATTGCTTTATGAAGAATATATGCTTATCATTCAACTAAAGATCATCATTTAGGTTTTGAAAGTGGTATATTATATTGACATTTTGTTGACGTAGTTTGATTATTCTTATATATATGTGTATATTATTGAGGTTCTTAATAAAAATATTAATTTTATTACAGTAAAATATTCGATAAAATAAAGATATATTATAATAAATAACTAATAACAATAATCAAGTAATTATATATATTACTTGAAGGGATCTTTGTATAATGGTAATACATATGACTTTTAATCATTAAATTGTTGGTTCGAATCCGACAGATCCTAATATAAATATATTTTATATAAATATATATTATTTTTTAATTAAAAGCAAAGAATTAGTAACTTAATAGGTAAAGGACTTCTTTGTCACAGAAGTAGATATCGGTTCAAATCCGTTCTAATTCGATTAAATAAATTTAACATTAATTTTATATTATTAAGTTTATTTTTACAAACAATAAAGTATTAAGTAATTTATATAAAATTCATTTAAAATAGGAAAAATTTCCATTGGTAGGGTAAATCAGTTGCTATTTGATGTCTTTTTAGATTTTGAAGTTCGAGTCTTCATTTTTCCGTATAAGAGTATAGTTTAATGGTAAAACATGGAGCTTCAACCTCCCTGTTCTCTGTTCAAATCAGAGTACTCTTGAATAAAAATTATCTCTCCTATACATCTAGGTATAAAAATAATTATAAATGAATAATTTATTTATCATAAGTGAAAATTTTACAAATGGTTATAGAAATGAAATATTAGATATAATAAGTATTTTAGTAATTTTTTCAGGTATATTTGTAATATTAAGTAATAATCCTATTATATCTTTATTATTTTTAATAGGATTATTTGGAGGAATATCTTCTTATCTTTTAATAATAGGTTTAAGTTTTTTAGGTATATCTTATTTAGTTGTATATATAGGTGCCATATCTATATTATTTATATTTGTTTTAATGTTAATAAATATTAGAATGAGCGAATTACAAAGCCACACTAGCAATAGTATTCCTTTAGCTATAAGTATAGCAATTTTATTTAATTATTCATTATTCCAAATATTACCTTATAATATAGCAATATTAAATAATAGTAATAATTATTTAAATAATATTTTATATAGTATAAATTTAAATAAAATTGACAATATTTCAGACACAAGTTTAAATTTAGATAATAACGATATTTTATTTGTTACAAGTAAAATGTGAGATGGTAATTTAACAGAAGTTAACCATATTTCAAGTATAGGAAATGTACTTTATACTAATTATAATATGTGATTATTAATCGCAGGTTTTATATTATTATTAGCCATGGTTGGTTGTATAGTAATTGTAATTAAACCAAATAATAGTAGTTTATCCGTAACAGATAGATCTTTTTTAGATACGAAGCGCAAATAATCGACAAGGGATAAGACGTTATCATACTAATAATATTAGTAGAGTTAATAATATCTACACAAACAGAGTACATTACAGCACTAAAGTAGATACAATATTAAACCCTTTATGAGTTACAGGTTTCTCTGATGGTGAATCTTCATTCTCTGTTTTAATTAGTAAAAATAATAAATATAAATCAGGTTGACAAGTAATTCCTAGTTTTGCTATAGAACTAAAAAATGTAGATAAAACTATATTAAGTAGAATTCAAAATTATTTTGGTGTAGGTAAAATACATGATATAGATAATAAAGATCATACAGTATTTGTAGTTAACTCTATAAAAGATTTACATGATGTTATATTGCCACATTTTGAGGCATATAATTTATTAACTGTTAAAAGAATAAATTTTATATTATTTAGTGAAATTGTAAAATTAATGTACAATAAAGAACATTTAACTGAGAAAGGGTTACAAAGAATAATGAGTATTAGATTACTTATGAATAAAAAAACTCCTAGCTCTTATGATGGTACTATAATTAATATTGATTTACCCATATTATCTGATGTAACTAAAAATGATATAACACCTGGTTGATTAGCTGGATTTACAGATGCTGAGGGTTGCTTTTATATTAATATAAGACAAAATAGTAATAAAACTAAGTATTTAGCTGCAGTTTCTTTTAGCTTAGTACAACATTCTAGAGATTTATCTTTGTTTAAAGCTATTCAAGAATTTATCGGTTATGGTAATATTTTTGAAGAAAGTAATAAAGAAGTTGTTAGATTAAAAGTAGAAAGTGTTAAATTAATAACTGAAAATTTAATACCTTTTTTCGAAATTAATAAACTTCAAAGTAATAAATATTTAAATTATTGTGATTTCTGTAAAGCTTGTAATTTAATAAAAGAAAAAGCTCATTTTACAGAAGAAGGTGTAACAATATTAAAGGGAATAAAAGCTGGTATGAATACAGGTAGAGAACAGATTTAGTTGAATAACTTTGTAGGTTGGTAATTGAATGGTTAGTTGGGTTTATAAGGTAGGAACAATCGTAATTGTAATAAAAAATCCAAATTCAAATACTAAACAAGTATAATATAATTAATATATTATATTAAGGTAATTAACTCAACGGTAGAGTAGCTGTTTTACACACAGAATGTCATAGGTTCGAATCCTATATTACCTAAAATTTAATACTTAATTGAAAATCAAAAGAGATGAAAAATAAATCCTAATTATATTTAAATTATAATAATATATATTATAATTCCTTAACTTAACGGATAAAGTGTACTTTTGATAAAAGTAATATCAGTGTTCAATTCACTGAGGAATTAAAATAAAAAAGAGAATTGACTGAGTGGTTTAAAGTGGTAAGTTTGAGTTTTATTTAATTTTTTAATTACATCCGTTCGAATCGGATATTCTCTGTTAGTGATACGGAATGAAGCCAAATTGGTGCGGCGCTCTGTTTGGGTCAGAGAGACACTAAGTTCGATTCTTTGCATTCCGAGCAATATATATATATTAGATAGAAATATATATGAAAATATAATAGATACGTAACAAAAATTAAAAAAAAAATTTTTTTTTTGAGTATATAAAGAGACTATTAGGGAATACTAGCTATGTATTAAAGAGATTTATATTTATCTTATCACTTAAGATAATAAACTCTAAGAGAAATCAGATAATAAACAAAGCAAATTGAATTATCTTATTAGCTTTAGGAAAAGAAATCAAAAGAGATTCTATGACTAGTGGGAACAAAAATAGAAAAGTCTAAATAATAAGTAAAATGACTTTAAAGTTGTTTGAATTTAATGGGGAACCTTCCTCAAAGACTAAATATAATACATAAGCGATAGTGAAAAAGTACCGTGAGGGAAAGTAAGTATAATTAGTAGTTTTATAAGCAGCTCGAGTAACAACAAGAGCGTACCTTTTGCATAATGGGTCACCAAGTTAATTTTAGGTGCGAGCTAAAAAAGCGTAGTTAAACCGATCATAAGTAAATGAATAGTATCTAAAGTTAGACCCGAAGTACAGTGATCTTACCATAGTCAGGATTATAAAGGTCCGAACGGGTTATCGTTGCAAAGATATCCGAAGAATTATGGTAAGTATAGTGAAAGACAATTCGTGACTGTATTAGCTGGTTTTCTGCGAAACCTATAATAGTAGGCAGTTTAAGTAACATCTTTACAGGTACAGAACTTAATCTCAGACAAGGTATATAATATACTTTATTTTGTATATATCGGGGAATATTGAAAGTTTTATCGGTGAGTTTGTGGACTCGAAATGGTAAAGATGAATCTTAAGTTATCAGACATAGAATGATAAGGTTGTATGTCAAAAGGGAAACAGCCCAGAACAAGAGTTAAGGTTCCAAAGTTATTATTAAGTGAAATCAAGAAAGTTTTTAACTAAGCCGGTAAGGAGGTTGGCTTAGAAGCAGCCATAATTTAAAGATCTCGTATCAGAGCACTTATTTAAGGTTAAAAGCGTCGAAAATTCAACGGATCTAAATAATACACCTAAACCTTGTTTATATATAATTATTATTATATATAAGGTAGCAGAACGTTGAGTCAATTTTAGTGTTTATTTTTAATAAATAAATAATATTATAACTCAAGTGAGAATGGTGACATGAGTAGCGAAAAAGAAAATTTTTAATCAATATTTTGATTAAGAATACTCGCCTAAAGCTTATGGTTATGATAAGTAACGGCCTCTAAGTTATTAACCTTAAGGTTAAAACGATGAGAAAAATCTTATTATTATTAATGACAACATTTTTTTAAGTGAAAAATGTGCAGGAAATAATTAATAATATTGTATAAAAATACAATAACCGTTCCTAGGAACTACAACAAGTAAGCTAGTAGAGAATACGAAGGCGCATGAGGTAACAATCTTAAAGGAACTCGGCAAACTATCTTCATAACTTCGGGAGAAGGAGAGCTCATTTAAACTGATTAATATCAAGATAAAAAGGAAGAGTCACAAAATAGTGTTGTACGACTGTTTAATTAAAACAAAGCACTTTGCAAAAAGATGATAAATCTAAGTATTAAGTGTGAAATCTGCCCAATGTCGGCTGGTTAACGAAATTTTCTAAATGTAAAAAATTTGGTTTTTAAGGAACCCCCGATGAATGGCGGCCTTAACGTGAGGGTCCTAAGGTAGCGAAATGCCTTGGCCGTTAAATGCGGTCTTGCATGAATGATATAACGATACAACAGCTGTCTCTAAGATTGACTCAGCGAAATTGGAATAACTGTGCAGATACAGTTTACCTCTAGTTAGACGAGAAGACCCTATGCAGCTTTACTGTTACTAATTATTGGATGTAATCCAAATAAATTTTAGTTTAGAAGGTTTATTGATAAGATATAAGTGAAAGACCTTTATTTGTTTATTATATTGAAACCTTAGTTTGATAATATTTTTATTATTCGATAAGGAACAGTTATTAGGAGACAGTTTATGTGGGGCACAGACCCCTTAAAAAGTAAAAGGGTGTATCTAAAATTATAACTTATAAGTTAAACATTTTATTGTTTGTAATTTTATTTAACTTTGTTATATTTAATCTTTTATTTTGTGTATATTATATACATGTTTTTAGGTAAGATTTCACTATTGAGAAATTAGTTGTATGTTAAGATATTATATCTTATAATTATTATAAATTATTAATAATTGTGTTGAATACATGTTAGGTTGAATGGCTTAATCTTGCTTTACTGTTTGATAGACAACAAATCTTACAGTCGCGTAAGCGGAGCATTAGATCACAAGATACAAAAAGGAAAGGTCTTGGATTATTGGAAAAGCTACGCTAGGGATGTTTGTCCTTCAATATTCTTTAATAATTGATATATATATTGGGTTAATTTCAAGAATTACTTTTAATAAGTAAATTTGAAGCGAAGTTTATATTTATATAAAATCGTTCAACGACTAAAAGTGAGTTTTATACAATAATCTTTTATTAATACCCAACATTTTTTTTTAGGTTAGTTTTTAACATTAAATCGATATATGCAAACTAAATATTTTAACAAAAGTAATATATTTATTAAAAATATTAATAATAAATATAAAATAATTCCATTTAATACTATTAAAGATAATAAAGGAAAAACTATTTATTTTCCTTCTAGTTTTAAAGAATGAACAAATAATATATATTATTTTAATTCTAATTATGTTAAAAATCTACCCGTTTATAATTTAAATTCAAATAAATGATTTACTCGTTATTTTGATCTTTTATTTAATAATAAACATCTTGAATTAGAACCTAAGATTTTTGAAAAAAAAAACTTATTTGTAAATAAAATTTATTTTGCTAAACCAGAAATAAAACATAATAATTCTAAAGCTATTATTACTATATATGTATATAATAAAGAAAAAATTATTTTATTGGCTAAATTAAAGATATTAAAAAAATTATTAATCAATTTAATTAGTAATTTTTATGAATATAAAAGTATTTATAATAACTCTTATAATAAATATTTTTTACAAAATTTTTATGAAGAAATTTTTTATTTAAAATATTATAAATTTAAATTAAATCTTAACGAATTAAAATTTAAAACTTATTATTTATCTGAATTAAATTCATTAATAAGTAAAATTTATAAAAAGAAAATAGAATTTAATATTATAAATTTAAAATCTATTTATAGTAGTTCTAATATATTAATTAAAGTATTAAATAAAATATTATTAATGCCATCCTCAAAGAATCCTAGATATTTAGTTAAAAAATTTATACCTAATTATTGAGATTTTTCTAAAGATTATAAAAAAAATAATATAATAACTAAAAATGCCAATTTTATAGAAAATAAATATAAAAATCTTAATGTAAATTCTTTAATAGATAATATAAATTTAAACGAGGTAATAAAAAATTTACATGAAATAAAAAATCATGATAGTAAATATATTATTCTTGATTCTATTAAATATAAATTTATAGGAGGTATAAAATTAGAGATTAAAGGTAGATTAACTAAACATAGTATAAGATCAACAAATTATGTTTATTTTAAAGGAGGATTAAAAAATATAGATTCATCTTACTACGGATTATCTTCAGTAAATTACAGAGGAAATTATAATCCTAATTTAGATTATTCAATAGGAACTAATAGTCATTCTATGGCAGGAACATTTGCAATCAAAGGTTGATTAAGTAATAAATAATATTAGGTTAAAAAAAAAATGAAGACATAGTCTGAACCATTTTGTGAAAAATGGAAATAAAAATTTTATGATAACAAGTTGAACAGGCTAATTTGCGCAAGAGTGAGCAAAATGAGTGCGCGGTTTGGCACCTCGATGTCGGCTTAACTTATCCTCATGGATGCAGTAACTATGTAGGGTACGACTGTTCGTCGTTTAAAAAGTTACATGAGCTGGGTTAATTAGCCCAATAGCTACGTATAAAAATTTATACGTAAGCTAAGTGAATATTGGATAAATTGCAAAAAGAACTTTTATAAAAGAGGAAATTTGCAGCGGAGTTTATTTTAGAGTTAAAATAAAAAGCGTTCAACGACTAAAGGGTAATACCCTTATTATCATCCAATGCTATCTTAAATTTATTAGTTTAAAAATAAAAAAATAAACATGAATAAAACAACAATGATTAGATATTTAAACTCTCTCAATAAATTAGATGAGTATAAAAAAGAATTACGTAAGAAATCTGAATTTTCCATTTACTTGAATGACACCTTGATAGGTTTACTTTTAAGTGATGGTTATTTAGAAAGATCCTCACCTACAAGTGGGGTTCGTCTCACTATCAGTTTTGGTGCTAAATATGTAGGTTATTTAAATCATTTATTTAACCTTTTTGAACCATATACTAATACGAAACCTGTTTTAATTAGTGTGTATAACAATAAAACAAATAGTCATAATGAGGTATGAAGATTTAAAACTGTAAGTTTACCTCAATTAATATATTACCATCAATTATTTTATAAAACTAATTCAGAAGGAAAATTAATTAAAGTTATTCCTTTAAATATAGAAGAACTTATTTCTCCTATAGTATTAGCACATCTTATAATGGGTGATGGTAATTTAAAGCAACCAGATAAAATTATTCGTATTTATACTAATAGTTTTACTCAGGAAGAGGTTAATTTATTAGCTAAAGCAATTAATAATAAATTTAATATAGCTACTAAAGTAGTCCATGATAGAAATAATCAATATATCATAACTATTAGTAGAAGCCAATTATCTTTAGTACAAAAGCTTATTAAATCCCACATGGATCCTTCTATGTATTATAAATTAGATTTAGATATAAATACAGAGGATTTTGACTATGAAAGTATACCAGAATTAAAAAAGTTTAGTGAAGATTGTATAGATTATTCAGAAATATATTAATGATCTAGTTAGTTTATAATAACGTTTAAATATGAAAAGATAGTAAAGACATAGTCTGAACAATATAGAAATATATTGAACCGATAATTATCGGGATAACAAGTTGTAAGTACGTCGTGAGACAGTACGGTTTCTATCTTCTAGGGGAAATTAGAATATAATAAGGATTAACCTTGTACGAAAGGAACTTGGGCAACACCTTTATTTCTATTAGAGATAAAAGTTTTATTAACCTCTGGTTTATCTGTTGTTTATGCGCCCAGGTATTAATTTAAGTATAATAGTAATATTATACAGGGATGTTACTTTCACTTAAGTAAATGTATAACATAGGCACGGCAGAAAAGCTAAGTTAGTCAGAGATAAGTACTGAAGGCATATAAAGTACGAAACTCACCTTAAAATATTTCTTAAATATACGTAATATAATATTACGGTAATAGGCTTAATTTGTAAGAATTTAGAGATTTTTAGGTATTAAGTACTAATTTTATAAATAACTGAATATTTTTCGTATCTTATATATTTAGCTTGGTTAGCATAAAAGTAATGCAATTGTTTTGTAATCAATAGACACAAGTGCGATACTTGTACTAGGCTTAGGATTAGTAGACAAGTGGATATGTCATAGCTTTTTCGATGCTAATATCGCGGGTTCGAATCCCGCCTAGTTTAAAATAAAAATAATTAAATTATTCTTGTAATAATAAGAGGCTATAGCTTAATTGGTAAAGCATACTACTCATGATGGTACTTAGTAAGTGTTCGAGTCACTTTAGCCTTATAACGCGAATTGGTGTAATAGTAACATATTTGACTCATGATCAAATGAAAAAGGTGCAAATCCTTTGTTCGCATATATAATCCGAGTGCTGGAATTGGTAGACAGTACAAACTTAAGCTTTGTTGGTGAATAACCGTGAACGTTCGAATCGTTTCTCGGGTAAAATAAATTAATAACAACTGTAATTTAATGGTAAAATGATCGTCTTCCAAACGAACGTTATCGGTTCGATTCCGATTAGTTGTATTATTGGGGTTATAGTATAAATGGTAGTACAACAACTTTGCATGTTGTTTGTTTAGGTTCGAGACCTAATATCTCCATCAATGTATAGCCCGATTAACTCAATTGGTAGAGTAAAATTTTGAAGCAATTTAGGTATAAGTTCGAATCTTATGTTGGGCAATAACTATATACTTTTATTATAAAAAGTTAACTATAATATAATTAATATAATAAATATTACTTTAATTTTATAATCATAATATAATCGATGTTATAATTCTAATTCGAGTGCTGAAATTGGTATACAGAGTAAGCTAAGGACTTATATGGTGGAGGTTCGAGTCCTCCTTCGAATATTTTTGTTTTATTACAATTATAAGAATAATAACTTATGTTATATTAATTTAATTTATAATTTTTGGAGTAGACCAATAGGTAGGTCATAAATTTTTGATATTTAAGATTAAGTGTTCGAATCACTTTTCCAAAATTTTTTATGTACTAGGATAATATAGCTCAATAGGTAGAGCAACTGTATGTGGCATAGTAGGTTCTCTGTTCGACCCAGAGTATTTTCCCTAAGATTTTTATTTAATGAATTAAAATTATTAAATGATATAATTATTATAAATATTTGTATATTATTTATATATAACCTAGCTTGAATAGTTTAAAGGTAAAACCTTATTTTCATGCGATAAAGATGGGTATTCGATTTTCCCTTCAGGCTTATTTTTATAATATAACATAAAATTTATTAAAATAAATTTTATTTTTATTATTATTATTATTTATTTTTATGTTATTAATCTCTATTTTATCATTATTATTATCTAATGCCGTAACTATAAAACGAGACATATCAATACTTTTTAACAGAATAGCTATAATTGCTTTAGCTTATTCTATATTGCATAGTACATTAAATTTATTTGTAATAAGTAAAGGTATTAATATTCATGGTGGTTTATTGAATGTAAATAGTATAACACAAATTTTTGATATTTTTATATTTTTATTAAGTATATTAATATTACAATTAACAAGTTTTTTTCCTAGAAAAGTTTGAATACCAGAGCATTCTTCATTAATACAATTATTTTTTAATAAATTTATATTTTATAGAACTAAAATTATTAATAAAATGGGGGAACACTTAAGAATTATAGAATACCCTTTAATATTATTATTTATAATTAGTGGTGCAGTATTTTTAATTTCTACTAGTGATTTAATTTCTATATTTCTTTCTATAGAATTACAAAGTTATGGTTTATATTTATTAAGTAGTATATATAGAAATTCAGAATTATCTACTACAGGGGGATTAATGTATTTCTTATTAGGAGGGTTAAGTTCGTGTTTTATATTATTAGGTACAAGTTTATTATATGCTAATTCAGGTACTACTAATTTAGATGCTATATATGCTATAACTAGTTTAAGTGATAGTTCAGATTTATGATATAAACCTTATTATATTAATTTCTCATTACTTATATTTAGTATAGGATTTTTATTTAAAGTTAGTGCAGCTCCATTTCATTTTTGATCTCCTGATGTATATGACGCTATACCTACAATAGTTACAACTTTTGTTGCAATAATTGCAAAAATTTCTATTTTTATATTATTATTAGAAATAGTTTATTATACAAAAGATTATTTTTCAGATTTTAATTGAACTTATGGTTTATTAATAAGTTCTTTATTATCCTTAATAATAGGTACCGTTTTAGGTTTAACTCAATTTAGAATAAAAAGATTATTTGCCTATAGTACTATCTCTCATGTAGGTTTTATTTTATTAGCTTTAAGTATATCTAATGTAGAATCAACTCAGGCTTTCATTTTTTATTTAATGCAATATTCTATAAGTAATTTAAATGCATTTATCATATTAATAGCTATAGGTTTTTCTTTATATAATTATGTTAGTGATAATAAAGAATATAAAGAATTATTAGATAATAGTAATTCTCCTATACAATTAATTAGCCAATTAAGAGGATTCTTTTATATAAATCCAACATTATCTTTAAGTTTAGTAATAACTATTTTTTCTTTTGCAGGTATACCTCCTCTTGTAGGGTTCTTTGCAAAACAGATGGTCTTAAGCGCAGCTATTGATAATGGATATATATTTTTAACTTTAGTTGCTATTCTTACTAGTGTAATAGGGGGTGTATATTATTTAAATATAATAAAAGAAGTATTTTTCTTTTCTCCTGAATATAAATTAAATCCTTTATTAAAAAATTTAACATTTAATGGAAATATTTATAATAAACAAAATATTTTAATTAAATCAGTTACTTTTAAATACAATAATATTGCAATATCTAGTTCTATATCTATTACAATTTCTATAATAACTATGATAATTTTATTATTTATGTTTGTAAGTAAAGAATGATTAAGTATGAGTACCATATTGGTACAAATTTTATTTAATTATTAAATGAGTAGTATGAGTATATTTATTGTATTAGTAGTTATAATAGCTTTACTTTTTATTGTAATAAATTTAGTATTAGCTCCACATAATCCTTATCAAGAAAAATATTCTATTTTTGAATGTGGATTTCATAGTTTTTTAGGTCAAAATAGAAGTCAATTTACAATTAAATTCTTTATATATGCTTTAATATTTCTTTTATTAGATTTAGAAATATTATTATTATTTCCATTTGGAGTTAGTGGATATACTAATGATATATATGGATTAATAATAATGTTAGGTTTTACTACAATAGTAACAATAGGATTTGTATATGAATTAGGAAAAAATGCTTTAAAAATAGATAGCAGACAATCTTTAACAAGTAATAAAGTAAATAACATAAAAATATTTACTTTATAAACATAATAAATCAAAACGTTTTTTAATTTTAGCGTTATTAATTTTTAGTACATTCAGTAAAATGATCTATTATTTATTAAGATATATTAAAACAATTTATAATATGGTATTAGCAGCCAAAATCATAGGTACAGGTTTAGCAACAACAGGTTTAATAGGAGCAGGTATTGGTATAGGAACAGTTTTTGGTGCTTTAATCTTAGGGACAGCTAGAAATCCAGGGTTAAGAGGTCAATTATTTTCTTATGCTATCTTAGGATTTGCATTTTCAGAAGCTACAGGATTATTTGCTTTAATGATGGCATTTTTATTATTATATGTTGTATAATTTTATTTATTATAATACACATATCGACTATTAACGCTAATATTTAATTCTATAAAAAAAATACTAACAATTATATATATATATATAGAAAATCTATGATAAAATTTTAATATGAACTTTATTTTAAATAATTTAATATTTAAATTAGATGCTCCTCAAGCTTGAGGAATATATTTCCAAGATAGTGCTACTCCTCTTCCTAAACGTTCTGGGACAACGTTTTTATTGGGGATTAAATTATCAAACTCCGGGAACGCCTTAAAGCATATAATACTAAACTATATATGAAAATATATAAGTGGCTGAAGTAATTACTCAGGTATAGTAACAAGTTATATGATAAGTGAAAACGCAATAGGTAACCGCGGATCTAAGTCAATAGTTTCTGCTATTGTAAAAGAGCAACGAGTAGACGGTAGTTGATTTGGTATAAATTTACCAAGTTTAAGATGTACTCTAATGGGCTTCGAAAGAAGTTATCAAAAAAAAATCCTTACTACTCAATTAATTAGCAAAATAAATTATTCTACATTACATAGAAACGAATATAAAAATGATAATAATATTAATTTAACAATAGACCCTAATTTCTTTTCTGGTTTCACAGATGCAGAAGGTTCTTTTGTTTTAAGTATTACAAAAAGTAATAATGTTAGCTCAGGCTGAGTAATTAAACCTAGATTCCAAATACATTTACATAAAAAAGATTTATTTGTTTTAGAGGCAATTCAAAAGTTTATTGGAGTAGGAAAAATTTATGAGAGAGATATAAATGCTGTAGAATTCAGAGTTTTTTCTCTTAAAGAATTAGAAGTAATTATAGCCCATTTTGATAAATTTCCTCTTCTTTCACAAAAATATGCTGACTTTCTTTTATTCAAACAAGCATATTTGTTAATAGTTAATAAAGAACATTTGACACCTGAAGGTTTACGTAAAATAATTTCAATAAGAGCTTCTATAAATAATGGTTTATCTGAATCTTTAAAAGAAGCTTATCCCGATATAACTTATGTATCAAGACCAGTAAAAGAAAATATTTCTATTTATGATTCACAATGATTAGCTGGATTTACAAGTGGAGAAGGTTCATTTGGAGTTAAAATTAGAAATACTAATGAAAATGCTAAAGCTTATATTGAATTGACCTTTCAAATTAATCAGCATGTGAGAGATACACAATTATTAAATTGCATAGCTAAATATTTAAATTGTGGTAAAATTTATAAACATTCTGTGAAAGCAGAAGTATTCAAAGTATCCAAAACATCTAATTTAACTAAAATTGTTATTCCTTTTTTTGTCAAATACCCTATTTTAGGTATAAAAGCTTTAGATTTTAAATACTTCTGTCTTATTTCAGAATTAACTTTAAATAAGGCTCATCTTACTAAAGAAGGATTAGATAAAATTATTCAAATTAAAGCTAACATGAATAGAGGTAGAAAAGATTATTATTAATTAAATTAAATTAAATGTAAATATATAACTTAATATTTTATCTTAAATTTAAGATATCGTAATATTAAAGAATAAAAAAATAAAAACTTAGCTAATTAATTGAATGTTAAATTTGGCTTTTTATTGCAAATGGAAGGATTAGTTGAACTTCATGATAATATAATGTTTTATTTAGTTATAATATTATTCTCTGTAGGTTGAGTATTATTATCTATAATAAGAAATTTCGTAAGTACAGCTTCACCTATATCTCATAAATATTTAAATCATGGTAAATATGTGCCTTTTCAAAAGTGTCTTAAGTTATTTAAATTAAATTTTATTAGATTTTATAGTACTTCTTCTGGGATTAACAGTGTAAAGTTTTATGAAGATGCTTATTCTATGAAAAAATTAATAATAAAAGAAAATAAAAATAAATCAGGTATTTATAAATGAACCAATAAATTAACAAATGATATATATGTTGGACAATCTATTGATTTAAGTAAAAGATTTATAAAATATTTTAATATTAGTTATTTAAAAAATAGAAATTCTCTTGTAATAAGCAGAGCTTTAATTAAATATGGTTATTCTAATTTTTCTTTAGAAATTTTAGAGTATTGTAGTATTGAAGATTTAACAAAAAGAGAACAATATTACTTTGATAAATTAAATCCTAAATATAATACTTTAAAAATAGCTGGTAGTTCTTTAGGTCATAAACTTTCCGAAGAGACTAAAGAAAAAATAAGTAAATCTTTAAAAGGAGTTTATGTGCAAGAAAAATCAGCTTTATTTGGAAGAACACATAATGAAGAAACTAAAGCTTTAATGTCTTTAAAAAAAACTAAAGAAAATAATCCTTTATTTGGTAAAAATCATTCTGAAGAAACTAAAGCTTTAATTAAACAAAAAGCTATAGGTAGAAAACATTCTGAAGAAACTATATTAAAAATGAGTATAAGTAGAGGATATTCAGTTTATATATATGAAAAATGTGATTCAGATGGTTTTAATTTAATAGGAAGTTTCGTTTCAATAAGAAGAGCTGCTAAATTTTTAGATATTAGTAGTAATACTATAAGATTGTATATAAATTCAGGTAAAGTGGTTAAAGACAGATATAAATTTGTTAGTAAAACTCCTGAATAAACTTAAGAAAACTATGAATAAAATTCCACTATATGCTGGAAACGCCTAAAGCCTTTAGATACTATAAGTTAATAAAACTTATCAGTGATAACTCTAAAGGATGTACAATGGTTTATCAGCAGGAAACCAATGGGTATTAATACCTTAGTAGGATCCTCAGAGACTACACGTGGAAACAACATAAGTATGCTTGTGTTGTAAGATATAGTCCGGTTAAGTACGAAAATACTTAAATTTGTCGACATTAATAGAATTAATATGAACTATAACACCTGCTGTAATATTAATTCTTATTGCTTTCCCTTCTTTTAAATTATTATATTTAATGGATGAAGTAAGTGATCCATCTATGTCTATATTAGCAGAAGGTCACCAATGATACTGAAGTTATCAATATCCTGATTTTTTAAATTCAGATAATGAATTTATAGAATTCGATTCTTATATAATTCCTGAATCAGATTTAGAGGAAGGAACATTAAGAATGTTAGAAGTTGATAATAGAGTTATTATTCCAGAATTAACACATATTAGATTTATTATAACAGCAGCAGACGTAATACATTCTTTTGCTTGTCCATCTTTAGGTATTAAAACTGATGCATATCCTGGTAGATTAAATCAAGTATCTGTTTTTATTAACAGAGAAGGAGTATTTTACGGTCAATGTTCAGAAATATGTGGTATTCTTCATAGCTCAATGCCTATAGTTATAGAATCAGTTTCTTTAGAAAAATTCTTAACTTGATTAGAAGAACAATAATATGATTTATTAATTAAATCCAAACATTTATGTTTGAATTTATATTATATATATAAATAAATAGCATATATATATTATGGTTATACCATAGGTGTATTAGTTCAATGGTAGAACGTGGTAGTACGGTTACCAAAATATGAGTTCAAGTCTCGAATACATTTATTAACAATATAAATTAAATTAAACAAAAATAATTAAAATTTATATTTGTTAATTATTAAATAATTCATTATATTTAAATATTTAGTATGAATATTACCTTAATACTTTTTTTAATAGGAATTTTAGGCTTTGTTCTTAATAGAAAAAATATTATATTAATGTTAATTTCGATTGAAATAATGCTTTTATCTATAACATTCTTAATATTGATAAGTTCACTTAACATTGACGATATAATTGGTCAAACTTATGCTATTTATATAATTATTGTAGCTGGAGCTGAATCTGCAATAGGTTTAGGTATATTAGTAGCCTTTTATAGATTAAGAGGTAGCATTGCAATAGAATATAAATAATGTATTTAAGTATAATAATTTTACCCTTATTAGGATCTATAGTTTCGGGATTTTTTGGTAGAAAAGTAGGAGTTAAAGGAGCACAAATTATAACAAGCTCAAGTATAATAATGACTACTATTTTAGCTATAATTGCTTTTTTTGAAATAGGTTTAAATAATATTACTTTATCTATTAATTTATTTAGATGAATTGATAGTGAATGATTTAATATTATATGAGGATTTCAATTTGATAGTTTAACAGTGAAAGATATGGGCCTTTTAGAAGGTACAAACGCTGTGTTGGTTTTAATCCAACTGTGTGAGATATCTATTTTTAATTTTTATTTACATATGTTTATGTGTTCACCTTTTAGTTCAATTATTGGTTTTATAAGTCATATTTTATCTAAATGCTATAGATCTAATATATCTGAACTTAAAATATACCCCAGTGTTAATAATAAACTAAATATCGGGGGAGCTTGTGCCCCATTATGTAGCCACCCTTGTAGACAGTATTCAACTTTAAAAATTAGCAATTTAGTCGATGGAGGCGCGGAAAACCTCCCATCTAGCATAGAATTGCCTTTAGATCCCACTTTCTTACAATGATTTGTAGGATTTACCGATGCGGAAGGTAATTTTATTATTAATCCCCTAAAAAATACTAAACTTGATGTTTCTAGATTTTCATTTATGTTTAAAATAACATTACATAAAGACGATAGTAAAGTTTTAATTTATATTAAAGATAAGTTAGGAGTAGGAGGAGTTCGTTACTATAAAGACGAATGTATATTTAATGTTACAAATAAAGAAGGAATTGCTTTATTAATCTCTATATTTGATAAATATAATTTAAATACCTCAAAACATTTAGATTTTTTAGATTTTAAAGAAGCTTTTTATCTTTATTGAAATCGAGAAGAAAATTCAGATGCTGTATACAGTGGGGATTTATCCGAAAAAGAAAAAATATTAAATTTAAAAAATAAAATGAATACTAATCGTGTTGATTTTGATAGACCTAATAATTCTCCCATTCTTATTACGAGATCTTGATTATTAGGGTTTATTGAAGGAGACGGTTCTTTTTTTATAAGAAGAGATACTTTAACTCCTACTTTTGCTATTGAAGTTTCAGGAGTACAATTTCCTGTATTAGTTGAAATTAAACAATTTTTAGAGAGTTCTTTAGGATTTGATAAATATTCTTTATTTAAATTAAAAAATTCTTCTATTATATCTGTAAATATAAATAAACCTAGAAATAACAATAAAAGTAGTACATCTATTATTATTAATAATATTAGTGTTTTAAATAATTATTTCATACCATTTTTTAATGAAACAGAGTTTTTAACAAAAAAAGGTAAAGATTTTAAAGATTTTAAATTAATATCTAAAATAATTTATACCGGTGGACATAGAAAAGAAGATATAAGATCTTTAATATTAAAATTAATAAATACTATGAATAATTTTAGATTATCAACTAATAAAGAAAAAGTTCAAAATTTAACTAGTGAAGAAATGAATTTACTTTTAAATTCTTCTCCTACAGTTGAAAGACTTTTTGATGGTAGAGTAATAGATAGTAGTACTAAAAAAATATTACCTAAATTAAATAGTTGTGTCTATGAAATTATTTGTGAAAGAGGTGATCAATATTTGGCTAATTCTTTAAGCGAAGCTGCTTCAATTATAAATATATATCCTGACACTTTAAGTAAATATTTAGACATTGAAGTTTCTGCCATAAATTTAGAAGTATTTGTAGATGTTAAAACATACAAAGTAAGAAGAGTTAGGGTTTTCAGCTAAGCAATAAAACGAGGGCTATAAAATAGTTTATAAATACTTACTGTAAAATAATATTAGTATATTGATATTTTAGGATGAGGAGGTGGGATTATTATTTAACACACTAAACATATATATATAAATAAAAAAAAATTAATAATAGATAACCTTTAAGCTGATTTGTAATATTAATTTTTAAATCAGTATTTAAATAAGGTACATATTTAGGTACTACGCCTAATAAATTACGACTGTAATGGGTTCTAATTTATTTAAGAGGGCTAGTAATAAATATATAAATAAGAATTGAGCAAGATTATAATCAAACAATTCTATACTCACATAAAAAAGGTGAAAACGGTTAAAGGGCATACTCCCTAAGACCGTCGGCAGTTATAAATGTCGCTACAGACTGGTTCACCAGGGTTAGGCTGAAATGTCTGTCCAAATGTACAGTCGGATCCTAGAATGAGTGCGATATCATAGGGAGGATGTATTTATCATAACAAACACTACGCACGGTGGATAGCCTTACCATATGGGTAATAAACTCCTGAGTATTAATTTACTCCTAAAGTCAATACTTAAATATTTGAGTGACTTTAATTTTTTGTTAACTAGGATTGATCTATGTTAATACCTGTTTTAATTATTAGTTCTTTAGTTCATATCTATTCTATAGGTTATATGAACGGAGATCCTCATAATCAAAGATTTTTTAGTTACTTAAGTTTATTTACATTTATGATGATAATACTTGTAACTGCTAATAATTATTTATTAATGTTTGTGGGTTGAGAAGGTGTTGGAGTTTGTTCATACCTTTTAATTAGTTTTTGATTTACTAGAATAGCAGCAAATCAAAGTTCTTTATCTGCATTTATTACAAATAGACTTGGTGATTATATATTAACTGTTGGTATGTTTATTATATTATGATCAATAGGTAATTTAGATTATAGTACAGTCTTTTCATTAGCTCCTTATATTAATGAAAATATTGTTACTCTTGTTGGAATATGTTTATTAGTAGGAGCTATGGCTAAAAGTTCTCAAGTTGGTCTTCATGTTTGATTACCTATGGCTATGGAAGGTCCTACTCCTGTTTCTGCTTTAATTCATGCTGCCACAATGGTTACAGCTGGAGTATATTTATTAATGCGTTCATCACCATTAATAGAATATAGTTCTACTGTATTATTATTATGTTTATGATTAGGAGCTATAACAACAGTTTTTAGTTCTCTTGTAGGATTTTTCCAACAAGATATTAAAAAAGTTATTGCTTACTCTACAATGTCTCAATTAGGTATGATGGTAATAGCTGTAGGGTTATCTTCATATAATGTAGCCTTATTCCATTTAGTAAACCATGCTTTTTATAAAGGATTATTATTCTTAGGTGCTGGTGCAGTTATTCATGCTATGGCTGATAATCAAGATTTTAGAAAATATGGAGGGTTAATATCTTTCTTACCTTTAAGCTATTCTGTTATATTAATAGCCAGTTTAAGTTTAGTAGCCTTCCCTTTTATGACCGGTTTTTATAGTAAAGATTTCATATTAGAAGCTGCATTTGGACAATACTCTTTTAGCAGTATAACTGTCTATATTATTGCAGTAATAGGAGCAATATTTACTACTTTATATTCAGTAAAAGTTCTTTATTTAACTTTTATAACTAACCCTAATGGACCTTTAATAAATTATAATCATGCTCATGAAAGCGACATATTTATGAGTTTACCTTTAGTAGTATTAGCTGTATTTTCTATATTTTTTGGATATATAACTAAAGATATCTTTATAGGGTTAGGTTCAGGATTCTTTGGAGATAATAGTATATTTATACATCCTAATTCTGAAATAATGATAGACACAGAATTTGGTGTTTCAACCTATTGAAAATTATTACCTTTTGTATTTACTGTTTCATTTAGTATTTTAGCAATAGTATTATCTGAATTCTTATCTGAATTAATAATTAATTTTAAATTATCTTGATTAGGAAAAACAATATTTGGATTCTTTAACCAAAGATTCTTAGTTGAATACTTTTATAATAAATTTATAACTAATTTAATCTTAAATTTAGGTGGTCAAACAGTCAAGATATTAGATAAAGGTAGTATAGAATTATTAGGACCGTACGGTTTGGAAAAAAAATTAATTAATTCAAGTAAAAACATTAGTAGCTTAAGTAAAGGTATTGTAACAAATTATGCTTTATTTATTTTAGTAGGATTTATATTATATATCTTTTCTATTAGTTTAGGTTTTACTAATCACTTAAGTTTATTAATGTTAATATTAACATTTATATTCAGTTTAATTTCTTAAAAAAAAATAAATTTAGTATTTAATACAAATAACTTATAATTTTACGATTGTTATCTTAAAAATTGTACAAAACATTTAAATATCTTACTAAAGATACATAACTATGTTTATGTATCTATATTAAAACAAAAAAAAATGAGAATTTTAAAAAATAATAGTATATTAAAATTAATGAATTCATATCTTATAGATGCTTCTCAACCTAGTAATATAAGTTATTTATGAAATTTTGGTTCATTATTAGCAGTTTGTTTAGTTATACAAATTGTTACAGGTGTTACATTAGCTATGCATTTTAGCCCTAGTATTTTAGAAGCTTTTAATTCTGTAGAACATATTATAAACAATAATGGATTAATAATATTCTATATACTCGGATTACTTTTATTTATTACTATTATACAATTTAAAATAACAAGAAATAATAATTTATCTTTAACTAGATCAAATTATTCTACCAAGGTTAAAACACAATTAAACCATATAACTTATAAATTAAATCCTTGATTTATTACAGGTTTTGTGGATGCTGAAGGTTCATTTTCTATTATTGTTATAAAAGATCCTAGATATAAGGCAGGATACCGTGTTGAAGCAATATTCTCTATAGCTTTACATAAAAAAGATGTAGCTATATTAGAAAATATTCAAAATTTCTTTGAGGGGGCAGGAAAAATTAAATTTGAAACTAAAAGAGATGTAGTTTCATATGTAATAAGATCTAAAGATCAATTATCAAAAATATTAATACCTCATTTTGATAGTTTTCCTTTAATTACCCAAAAAAGAGCCGATTATCTTCTTTTTAAACAAGGATTTGAATTAATATATAACGGGGCTCATTTAACATCAGAAGGGTTAATAGAAATATTAGCTATAAAATCTAATTTAAATTTAGGGTTACCTAGTAAATTAAAAGAAGAATTTCCTAATTTACCTTTAATATATAGACCTCTTGTTTTAGATTCTGAAATACCAACTCCTCACTGAATTGCAGGATTTACATCAGGAGAAGGGTCTTTTTATGTTAATATTAGTGAATCTTCTTCTACAAAATCTGGAAGTCAAGTTCAATTATTTTTTTACATTAGCCAGCATATTAGAGATAAAGATTTATTAGTTAAATTTATATCTTATTTTGGTGTAGGACGTTATCATCCTATTAAAGGAAAAGGATGGGCTAGTTATGAATGTAATAAATTTTCAGATATTATTACAAAAATTATACCTTTTTTTAAGGAATATCCTATTGAAGGTATAAAACATTTAGATTTTGAATCTTGATGTCAAATCGCTAAAATGGTTGATACTAAAGAGCATTTAACTCCCGAAGGTTTAGCTAAAATAATAAAAATTAAAAATAGCATGAACAATGGTAGAGTATTAGACAATCAAGAGTAAAAATAGTTACCTTTTTATAACAGTTTATATTACTAACCTTAAGGTCCAAGTACTTACTTTTGACTAGAAAGGTAAGTAAATAATGAATTAAGTTACTGTGCGATATAAATGGGCGCGAATGTGTTCTTAAAACTAATTAGATTGCTGGGAACTCTAATAAAAATTTTTGACAATCAGCAGGATATATTGCAATATGTCTTCAGAGACTAGAAAGTTAGCGTTAAAATTGACGATTGTATAGTCCGAACATTAATGAGAATTAATGAAATTTAACATAGATGATTATGCGTGACGTATCAAACGGTTGAATGATTCGTTATTTACATAGTAATACAGCTTCAGCTTTCTTTTTTTTAGTTTATTTACATATAGCTAGAGGTATGTATTACGGATCTTATAGATCTCCAAGAACATTAGCATGAATTTTTGGTGTAATAATATTTGTAGTAATGATGGCTATAGGTTTCTTGGGTTACTTTACAATAGCCCAAAATGACTATAAAATTATATATAAAAATACAACAATAAAAACGTTCAATAATAAAAGATATTATTCAACATCCCCCAATTCTATAAATAATTTTTTAATATCTAAAAATATAAAACCTGTTTTTATATATGATAATTTAGATAAAGATTCTGTACGTAGAGATATCGCTAAGGAAACTAAAGACCTTGCCGGTGTTTATATGATTTTAAATAAAGAATCTTTACATTATTATATAGGATCGGCTTCCACAGGAAGATTTAATTCTAGATTTACTAATCATTTAATATATTTTAATGGTAGTAAAGTTATTAAAAATTCAGTGAAAAAATATGGTTTACATAATTTTGTATTTATTATATTAGAATTGTTCCCTGAAACAGTTAATCAGGAAAATAATAAAAAATTATTAGATTTAGAAGATTTTTATTTAAAGTCTCTTTTACCTGACTATAATATATTAACTGAAGCTGGATCTAGTTTTGGTTATAAACATTCAGAAGTAACAAGAATAAAAATGAAAACTAATTATAGTGAAGAACGTAGAAAACAAATAGGAGAATTAAATAAAGATAAAACTTTATCTATTGAAACTAAAGAATCTATGAGACAATCAGCTTTAAATAGAAAAGAAATTAATTATACAGAACAGGGGATTTTAAATATGAAAAAGAATTCTAAACCTATTATGGTTAAAGAACTTAATAATACAGTTTATGGGGAGTTTAACAGTATAGTTGAAACAGCAGAAGCTTTAAACTGTTCAACTAAAACTATACAAAGAACATTAAAAAGTTCTAGTAAATTATTAAAAGGACGTTGAATTGTTGATTATAATAAATAATATTATAGTTATAGTCCTGCAAGTATAAAGTTTTATGTAATTTATGGAAAAAAATAAAACTTAAAGCAGAATAACCTGACAGGGTTATTGAAGAAATGTACATATAGATATATTTCTTTGGCGATACTAGTGAAAACGATTAAAATATATTAACTTATTAATATACAAGATCGTCGGTTATCCATATAATCGCGACAGACTGGGTCACTAGTGGGTGGCTGAAATGCTGCTTAATGCACAGTCGGAACTATTTATTTATAAATAAATGTGATATTCAAACAAGAAAGATTTCACAGCTTTTATTATTAATAAAAGTTAGTTTGTATGTTTTACCTTATGGTCAAATGTCTTTATGAGGTGCTACAGTTATTACTAATTTAATTAGTGCCATACCTTGAATAGGTCAAGATATAGTTGAGTCAACAAAATATATTACAGTTTTAAGTGTTAGTTTTATTATATTATATTCAATATTACCTACAATAGGTAATATTCATAAAAACGCGTTAAAGGTATTTAATAAAACTTTAGATAAAAAAGATTATTTATCT